CGTTTACCTGTAACTATTCAATATCCTTATGAAAAATTAATCACATCAGAACGTTTCCGCGGTCGAATCCATTTTGAGTTTGATAAATGTATTGCTTGTGAAGTATGTGTTCGTGTATGCCCTATAGATCTACCTGTTATTGATTGGAAATTGGAAACTAATATTCGAAAGAAACGGTTGCTTAATTACAGTATTGATTTCGGAATCTGTATATTTTGTGGTAATTGTGTTGAGTATTGTCCAACAAATTGTTTATCAATGACTGAAGAATATGAGCTTTCTACTTATGATCGTCATGAATTGAATTATAATCAAATTGCCTTGGGTCGTTTACCAATATCAGTAATTGACGATTATACAATTCGAACAATTTTAAATTCACCTAAAAAAATAAGTAAATGAAATCAAAAAAAGTAAATCCTTTGATTAAAGATAAAGAGTAATTTCCAATTTTTAAGGTTCAGTTTTGATCGAAAGGAATTCCGTTTTTTTCGTTTAGTCACTAACTACAAATTCTAACTATTGATTGGTTGGTTCGTGCTTCAATTTGGATTGAAAATCTATGAATATATCTGTAATTTTTTCGAAATCGAAATATAGTTTTGAACCACTCTTTAACTTTAAGATAAAGAATGATATTAGTCCAAGAACTGTACCTACATCAATTCACATTTCTTAGGATTTAATTCAATTAAGAACTTTTCAGAAAAAGATTTTCCTGGTGGTTCAATAAGGTCATGAAAAAATTTCAATTTATTTATCTCTTTACATATAATGGATTTGCCCGGACCAATACATGATTTTCTTTTAGTCTTTTTGGGATCCGGTCTTATATTAGGAGGCATAGGGGTAGTATTACTTACCAACCCAATTTATTCTGCTTTTTCGTTGGGATTGGTTCTTGTTTGTATATCCTTATTGTATATTCTATCAAACTCTCATTTTGTAGCTGCCGCACAGCTCCTTATTTACGTGGGAGCTATAAATATCTTAATTATATTTGCTGTCATGTTCATGAACGATTCAGAATATTACAAAGATTTTCATCTTTGGACCGTTGGGGATGGCGTTACTTTGTTGGTTTGTACAGGTATTTTTGTTTCACTAATGACTACTATTCTGGATACGTCATGGTACGGGATTATTTGGACTACAAGATCAAACCAAATTATAGAGCAAGATTTGATAAGTAACAGTCAACAAATTGGAATTCATTTATCAACAGATTTTTTTCTTCCATTTGAACTCATTTCGATAATTCTTTTAGCTGCTTTGATAGGCGCAATTGCTGTGGCCCGCCAGTAATAAATCTTTCGAACTAGTAACCGAAATCAAAATGAAACTTTGTTCTGTGTTATCACATCCATTTCCCCTCACTTCAATCTTATTTGAAGATTGTTTATGTCTAAAATAGAGATTCTTTTTTTTGATCTATTGCCAATAGATTCCCTTATTCAGTACTTTTTTTTATTCTAGTCACTTAAACTCATTAAATTGTTTTTCATCTTGAAATGAATCAAAATTGATAAGGAGTTGGTCAATGATGCTCGAACATGTACTTGTTGTGAGTGCCTATTTATTTTCTATCGGTATCTATGGATTGATCACAAGTCGAAATATGGTTAGAGCCCTTATGTGTCTTGAACTTATACTGAATGCAGTTAATATAAATTTCGTAACATTTTCTGATTTTTTTGATAGTCGCCAATTAAAAGGAAATATTTTTTCAATTTTTGTTATAGCTATTGCAGCCGCTGAAGCAGCTATTGGACCAGCTATTGTTTCCGCAATTTATCGTAACAAAAAATCAACTCGTATAAATCAATCGAATTTGTTAAATAAGTAGTAGTGTATTAATCATAGAAATTCTAATATTTATCAAGTTAAATTAACATGGATGATACATAACGTATTGATCGTGTTTACAAAAAATGCAAGAAATCAAAGTATCTTGGACCTCTCGTATGAGTCGATCTGGAAGCAGATTGATTAGAAAAATTCTGGTAAATCATTGATTCATCTGGTGTCTAAATATATGTATAATTCATTTACAAGTTTACTAGATCGAAAATTTATGATGTTCAAAAATTTATATATCCAATGTCACATTCAGTAAAGATTTATGATACATGTATAGGGTGTACTCAATGTGTCCGAGCCTGTCCCACAGATGTATTAGAGATGATACCTTGGGACGGATGTAAAGCTAAGCAAATTGCTTCTGCTCCAAGAACAGAAGACTGTGTTGGTTGTAAGAGATGTGAATCCGCCTGTCCAACGGATTACTTGAGTGTTCGAGTTTATTTATGGCATGAAACAACTCGAAGCATGGGCCTAGCTTATTGATCCCTTTCCAAAATCCCACCTGAATATATTTGATTTTTTTTTTACCGACAAAAATCCCCCTGCTCGAAAAATCAAATATATAATTATATATTTGATTTTTCGAGCACGGACTTTTCTGGTCCAAGTGTATCTTGTTTTTACTACGAATTATTTTCCTTGGTTAACAATAGTGGTAGTTTTGCCAATATTCGCGGGTTCCTTAATTTTCTTTCTTCCTCATAGAGGAAATAAGATGATTAGGTGGTACACTATATTTATATGCACCGTAGAACTCCTTCTAATAACTTGTGCATTCTATTATCATTTCCAATTGGACGATCCATTAATGCAACTGACGGAGGATTATAAATGGATCAATCTTTTTGATTTTTACTGGAGATTGGGAATAGATGGACTTTCTATAGGACCTATTTTGCTGACAGGATTTATCACCACTTTAGCTACTTCAGCGGCTCGGCCGGTTACTCGAGATTCCCGATTATTCCATTTCCTGATGTTAGCAATGTATAGTGGTCAAATAGGATCATTTTCTTCTCGAGACCTTTTACTTTTTTTCATCATGTGGGAGTTAGAATTAATTCCGGTTTATCTACTTCTATCCGTGTGGGGGGGAAAAAAACGTTTATATTCAGCTACAAAGTTTATTTTGTACACTGCAGGAAGTTCCGTTTTTTTATTAATGGGAGTTCTGGGTATCGGTTTATATGGTTCCAATGAACCAACATTCAATTTTGAAATATCAGCTAATCAATCTTATCCAGTAGTACTGGAAATAATATTCTATATTGGATTTCTTATTGCTTTTGCTGTCAAATCACCGATTATACCTTTACATACATGGTTACCAGACACCCATGGAGAGGCACATTATAGTACTTGTATGCTTCTAGCCGGAATATTATTAAAAATGGGAGCCTATGGATTGGTTCGGATCAATATGGAATTATTGTCCCGCGCTCATTCTATATTTGCTCCCTGGTTGATGATAGTAGGCACACTTCAAATAATCTATGCAGCTTCAGCATCTCCCGGTCAACGTAATTTAAAAAAAAGAATAGCCTATTCCTCCGTATCTCATATGGGTTTCATAATTATAGGAATTGGCTCTATAAGTGATATGGGCCTCAATGGAGCCATTTTACAAATAATATCTCATGGCTTTATTGGCGCTGCACTCTTTTTCTTGGCGGGAACGAGTTTTGATAGAATACGTCTTGTTTCTCTCGACGAAATGGGCGGAATGGCGATCCCAGTTCCAAAAATATTCACGACTTTCAGTATCTTATCGATGGCTTCCCTTGCATTACCGGGGATGAGTGGCTTTGTTGCAGAATTAATAGTATTTTTTGGACTAATTACCAGCCAAAATCTTTTTTTAATAACAAAAATACTAATTACATTTGTAATGGCAATTGGAATGATATTAACTCCTATTTATTCATTATCTATGTTACGCCAAATGTTCTATGGATACAAGTTTTTTAATGCTCCAAACTCTTATTTTTTTGATTCTGGACCGAGAGAGTTATTTGTTTCGATCTCTATCCTTTTACCTGTAATAGGTATTGGTATTTATCCGGATTTCGTTTTCTCACTATCCGTTGACAAGGTCGAAGATATTATATCTAATTATTTTTATAGATAATTATAGTAATTATAGATAATTATTAAAAAAATTAATAAAATAAAAAATCAAACATCAATCTTATACTATAATAAGAATAAGATGTTTAAAAAATTCGTTGTACAATTACAAAAAACAAATATTTTTTCTTCTCTTAAGTTTATTTTTAACTTATTTAACTTAAACTTAAGTTAAAAATAAAAATGAATTATACTTTTAACCAGATATGTTTGGCCTTTGTAAGAACCTTTTGAATCAAACTAGTGATTCAAAAGGTTCTCGATGGCTTACACGACGTTTTCTTATATATATGCTGTCCCATGTTTATTTGTGTTCATTAGGTTCTTTCTTCAGTTAGATGTTAGGGTAAATGAACCATAACTATGTAGCCCTATTCCTAATAGATTGACCCCAAAATAGCATATCCAAATTATAAGAAATCCCATAGAGGCTACAATTGCAGAATTTACAACCTCAAAATCTTTATTTGTTCGAATATGTAAATAAATCGCGAATACGGTCCAAGTAATAAATGCCCAAGTTTCTTTCGGATCCCAATTCCAATATGAGCCCCATGCCTCATTTGCCCATACTGCTCCCGAAAGAATACCTATGGTTAAAAAGATAAAACCTATACCAATAATACGATAACTCCAATGATCCAATTGTTGAATCAATTGAGACCTATAATAATTCCTAGAAGAAATTAAGGAAGTGTTCCATAAAACATTGTTTCTTTCGTTCATGTATTGGATCTCATCAAAACAAAACGACTCATTATTGCTTTTCTCAAAAATACTTATGACTTTGCGAGATGTAATGACTATAAGAGCTACTGATAATAATGATCCACATAAAAGAGATGCATAGCCCAATACCATCATACTTACATGCATCATTAACCAATGAGATTGGAGAGCGGGTACTAATAGTACGGATTGATGCATTTCGGTTAAAAAACCAGAAGTAGCAAAGCCTTGGGTAAAAATAACACTTGGCGCGGTTATTGCGCTTAAAGGGTTTTTTTTTTTTTTTAAATACGGAACCATATGAATAATGGACAAACTCCATGAAAGAAAAATTAATGATTCGTATAAATCACTTAAAGGTAAATGCCTTGAATAAATCCAACGAGTAACTAATAATCCTGTTATACAGACAAAAGTGGTTTTTATGCCTTTTTCTGATGAATCATATAGTTCTGCGCTTTCATTAACTAATAAGATTATCAAACGAATTGAAATTATAATTGAAACAACCGAAAAGGATATATGAGTTAATATATGCTCTAAAATGGAAAATATCATAAAAAATTATAAAAAAAGAGGAGAATCTCCCAATTATAGAAATGGAAATCGGGAATTGAATTCATTATAGGACTTACTCTTTTATAAGATGCCATGCCGCCACTCGGACTCGAACCGAGATGCTCTAGCACTGCTTCCTAAGAGCAGCGTGTCTACCGATTTCACCATAGCGGCTTTTCGAAATCATAATAACCTATTTTTATTCAATTGTCGAGGTTAAAGTACTCAATCATTCAATATTTTTGAGTTTTATTTTATAAGAAACATTGAAATTCATGAATAAAGAAATTGATGAATCAAAACTCGTTTAAAAAATAGTGATTTGAACCTAGTTACAATAATAATCCTTATTTTTTATTATTTTATTTAATATTTAGATTTATAGTGTCTATTTTATTTAACGTAACATTAACAATGGAGTTCTTTTAGTTTATACTCTCCTAAAATGGAACTTTTCTAACTACATAGTTTTTACCGCAATTCAATGTTCTTTTTTTCTTTTTATTATTTTTTTTATGACCAAAATTTATACATTTCTCGTATAAAATATCCATTGATAAAAGCTTCTTGTCGCATTTAGGTGGATATTTTATACGAGGGATATAAGGGATATATAAGGATAAGGATTATATATATTGATAATGATTTTTTAAAATGAGTGTTCCGAAGATTCCAAAACAAGTTTTAAACTTAAAAAATTAGTTTCAACGGATCATTAATTTGGATTAAAGATCTTATATTATCTTATGTTTGCTCTTTTCGAATAAATATTTGTTCTTTCCTATTTGAAAATCATTTCTATATATAGATATAATAATTTAATAGATATAATAATTTATATATAAAAAGATTATTCTATATAAATTATTATAAATTCTAAACGAAATTCAAAACTAGACTCTTTTTAGAGTCAGAGATAGATCCAGATTATTCCAATGTTTAATTATTTATTTCTTGTTATCCAAAAAAACTTTTTGAATTCCCTGTAGAAAGAGATTTCGCTAATGAAAAAACTTTTAATGCTACCCAATACCCCTTCCTTTTCCAAATATTATTACGAATTCGTTTTTTTGATATGGAAGTACGTTTTTTTGGAACTGCCATTAAAAAATTATGATAGGGTATTCAGTTCTATAGTTGGATGTGAAAGACATCTATTGTTCAAAACCAATTGTTTTTTACTATATAATATATAATTCTCTATAATATATAATTCTCTCTTTATTGTCTAAATTCGACTCTTTTCATAAAAAATATAAAAATATAAACCAAAGCGGTTGTGTCTTTATGTTGTTTATTTTCGTCATGCTATATTTATACATGTAATAAAATACATCAAAAAGTTTAAGAAATAAGAAACCAACCTTTTATTTTTGAATTTAATAAAAAAACGTTAATAATCTTTTTTTTATATTAATTGCTTAATTGGTCAAGCTCAAAAAAAGAGTGCACCTAATGAAAATTGTAAAATTAAAATGAGACTAGTAGTTAATCTGTTAAAGTATACATCATTTTTTATATTTTTATATAAAATAAAAAATAAGTCCTTTTATTTTTGTAATTCCTTCACTCAATTAAAAAACTTCATTGGTTAATGATTCTGAATAAACGAACTAAAAAAAAAAAGAACTCTTTTTTTTTCTGGGGTTAAGTTATGGACTGTGTCTGTCTTTTATGAATTCTATTAAAATAACATATTCTTTTTGGTGTAATTATTTGTCCTTACTCTCTCTAGAGATTCAAATATTGTATTATGTAAATTGTAATAAGAATTGAGATTTTTATTTTTTTTTTTGTAGTTTCATAAAATCTTACTTAAAAAAGATAAGTATTTATTTTTCAATGGTAACTTGGTCATCTCATTTGACCAATTCTAACTTCTTGATTTGAAATATCTTTTTTGTTTGAAGTATTTGGAAAAGATTTAGAATAATTAAGAATAAAAGATATTTATTTTAGTTTTACATATCTTATCTTAATTTTTTTTATTAACTGACTCCTTTCAAAAAAAATAAGAGCTGATGAATCAGAAACAGTTAACTAAGAATAAAAGATTTTTATTTGTTTTTATGGAATATACATACCAATATTCATGGATCATACCTTTCATTCCAGTTATAATTCCTATGTTAATAGGGGTGGGACTTCTCCTTTTTCCGAAGGCAACAAAAGATCTTCGCCGCATGTGGGCTTTTCCTAGTGTTTTATTGTTAAGTATAGTTATGATTTTTTCAGCCAATCTGTCTATTCAGCAAATAAATAACAGTTATATCTATCAATATGTATGGTCTTGGACCATCAATAATGACTTTTCTTTAGAGTTCAGCTACTTGATCGATCCACTTACTTCTATTATGTTAATCTTAATTACTACTGTTGGAATTATGGTTCTTATTTATAGTGACAATTATATGTCTCATGATCAAGGATATTTGAGATTTTTTGCTTATATGAGTTTTTTCAATACTTCAATGTTGGGATTAGTGACTAGTTCTAATTTGATACAAATTTATATTTTTTGGGAATTAGTTGGAGTGTGTTCTTATCTATTAATAGGTTTTTGGTTCACACGAACGATTGCCGCGAATGCTTGTCAAAAAGCGTTTGTAACTAATCGTGTAGGGGATTTTGGTTTATTATTAGGAATCTTAGGTCTTTATTGGATAACGGGCAGTTTCGAATTTCGGGATTTGTTTGAAATATTCAATAGTTTGATTTATAATAATGAAGTTCATTTTTTATTTGTTACTTTGTGTGCCTTCTTATTATTTTCTGGTGCAATTGCTAAATCCGCTCAATTCCCCCTTCACATATGGTTACCTGACGCTATGGAAGGACCTACTCCTATTTCAGCTCTTATACATGCTGCTACTATGGTAGCAGCAGGAATTTTTCTTGTCGCTCGGCTTCTTCCTCTTTTCATGGTTATACCTTACATAATGAATATAATCGCTTTAATAGGTATAATAACATTACTATTAGGAGCTACTTTAGCTCTTGCTCAAAAAGATATTAAGAGAAGTTTAGCCTATTCTACAATGTCTCAATTGGGTTATATGATGTTAGCTCTAGGTATTGGGTCTTATCGAGCTGCTTTATTTCATTTGATTACTCATGCTTATTCAAAAGCATTGTTGTTTTTAGGGTCCGGATCAATCATTCATTCAATGGAAGCTATTGTTGGATATTCTCCAGATAAAAGTCAAAATATGGTTCTTATGGGTGGTTTAATAAAACATGTGCCAATTACAAAAACTGCTTTTTTATTAGGTATACTTTCCCTTTGTGGTATTCCACCCCTTGCCTGTTTTTGGTCCAAAGATGAAATTCTTAATGATAGTTGGTTGTATTCACCGATTTTTGCAATAATAGCTTTTTCCACAGCAGGATTAACTGCATTTTATATGTTTCGGATCTATTTACTTACGTTTGAGGGCTCTTTAAATGTAAATTTTCAAAATTACAGCGGTAAAACAAATAACTCGTTTTATTCAATATGTCTATGGGGAAAAGATAAAGAAGGGAAAAAAATAATTAAAAAAGATTTTCGGTTATTATCTTTATTAACAATGAATAATAATGAAAGGATTTCTTTTTTGGGGAAGAAGACATATCCAATTGATATTAATATAAGAAAGATGACGCGACCCTTTATTACTATTGCTCATTTTGACATTAAGAACACTTTTTCGTATCCCCATGAATCGGATAGTGCTATGCTATTTCCTATGCTTGTATTAGGTATATTTACTTTGTTCATTGGAGCCATAGGAATTCCTATGAATCAACAAGGAATGGATTTTGATATATTATCAAAATTGTTAACTCCAGCTATAATATATCAAAATTCAAATAATTCTGTGGATTGGTATGAATTTGTGACAAATGCAAGTTTTTCATTGAGTATAGCTTATATCGGAATATTTATAGCGTCTTTTTTATATAAGCCTGTTTATTCATCTTTACAAAATTTGAACTTCCGAAATTCATTTCTTAAAAGTGTTCCCAATCGAATTCTTTGGGAAAAAATAATAAATGTGATATATGATTGGTCATATAATCGTGGTTACATAGATGTTTTTTATGCAATATCCTTAAATAACGGTATAAGAGGATTAGCTCAACTAACTGATTTTTTTGATAAACGAGTAATTGAAGGAATTACGAATGGAGTCGGTATTACAAGTTTTTTTGTCGGAGAGGGTATCAAATATATAGGTGGTGGCCGAATTTCTTCTTATCTCTTATTGTATTTATTTTATGTATTCATTTTTTTATTCATTTTCATTTTTTAAATTATAAAATAAAAAAAAGTAAGTTAATTTATATTAATTATATTTCATATTCAAAATAAGTTATATTATAATTATATTATAATAATTATATTATAATTATAATCAAAAATTTTTACATTTTTATTTTTTTTTTATTTAATAATTTAATATTTTTTATTTAATTTTGTTTTGATTTAATATTGATATTGATTGTTTATAGTCGAAAAGAATATTAACAAGAGGTTTTTCAAACCAGAATATCTCTTTATCCTTTTTATCTTGAAATATTTCTAACTTCGAATTTTCTTGATTCCCATCTAGATAAGAAGTTTCATAAATTGGTCTATTTTTATAGCGTGTCTCTTTAAAGTGGAATTCATCCTTTGTTTTTCCCTTTCCATTCATTCGGATCTCTTTTGTTTCATCCATTTTGTCCGGATCCTCCTTTT